GTAAAAGCGTGTGTGATTAGATGGAATAAAGCGGATCGGTAAGAACCAATACCTAGGGCTAGTACCATATACCCCAACTGAGACATGGTTGAATAAGCTAAACCCTTTTTAAGATCCTTTTGAGCAGTAGCTATGGTAGCTCCTAGAAGAGCCGTTAGCGCGCCTATACAGGAAATGAAACTCATTGTGAAGGGGAGAGCTTCGAAGGAATGGAACATCCTTGCTACCAAAAAAATCCCTGCTGCTACCATAGTGGCAGCATGAATGGGAGCTGAGACAGGAGTGGGCCCCTCCATTGCATCGGGCAACCATACATGAAGCGGAAATTGTGCGGACTTAGCCATTGGTCCCATGAATAACAAAATGGTGCACGCATTGGCAAAGAACAAGTTAATTTCATCCTTAGTGATTAACTCATTAAATCGATCAGATATATCACTAGTGTCGAAACTACCTGTTACCCAAAAAATACCTAGTATACCTAGTAAAAATCCAAAATCTCCTGCACGATTAACTACGAAAGCCTTCTGGCAAGCATTCGCTGCACTGGGACGAGCGAACCAAAAACCAATTAACAGATACGAACACATTCCCACTAATTCCCGAAAAATATATATCTGTATCAAGTTTGAACTAGAGACTAATCCTAACATGGAAGCCATGAAGAGGCTTAAATAGGCGAAGAATCGCACATAACCGCGATCGTGGGACATGTAACTAGCACTGTAAATGGTAACTGAAACTCCTACGGTGGTTACTAATACCAACATGATGGAAGCGAGGGGATCAATTGAGAAACCTAAGTCTAGGGATAGATCCTTGTAAGAAATCCAAGACCATGCAATTTTATGAATGGGACTACCATTTATTAGTTGCCAGAAAACGATATAAGAGATAATCATTGATACACTCAGAGAGAGGGTACTGAAAACAACAGATGCACGACGGAGACTTTTGGTAGCTCCTGGAAATAAGAATAAGCCCGATCCTGTTGTAATCGAAGCTACGAATGGACGTATAGGAGTAATCCGAGCATATTTATATAATGATTCCGTAAGGGCATTGAAATGAAGATTTGTCGGGTGTTAATTCTCCTTCACTCGATGATCTGAATAATCTAATAGGAACAAAAGAATAATGAACTATATATAATTGTTACAAGATGTGAACCAAATTTAATAATTGGTACGTTCGAATCCCTGATGAACTAACAAATTATACATTAAATTAATTGAAAAATACTTTAAAATTTTGCATCACACGTATTGATCAATGCTTGGATCGGGGCTTGACAAGCATAGAATCTATTTGAAATACTTAAAAAATCTGATCATTTGGATTGGAATTAATCTGGTTGGAAGAATAATAAATAACCTTCTCATACGAAGGAGTATAGGAATGGGTACATATGCAGTAATTGAGACTGGGGGTGAACAACTTCGAGTAGAACCGGGTAGATTCTATGATGTTCGTTACTTTACCTCTCTGGAACCTGAGGAGCTAGATAAAAATATTGAAGTATCAATAAATCGAGTACTTTTAGTTCGTCACGAATCCGCTATCAATCCTGGGAACCCCTGGTTAAAAGGTGCAACTGTAAAGGGAAGAATTTTGCAGCTTTGTAAAGGAAAAAAACTAGTTATTTACAAGATGCGGTCCAAGAAGAAGATGCGGCGTAAGTTAGGATACAGACAACACTTTGCTAGATTTGTAGTCGATGCAATCTGTTTGGATGGAGAAGAATTCTATGAATAGAAATTGGATCGGAGGGCTTAATCGTTATGGCGGTTCCAAAAAAACGTACTTCCAAGTCGAAGAAGAAAATCCGTAGGAATGTTTGTAGAGATAAAACCAATGGAATTGCAGCTAAAGCCTTTTCTCTAGCTCAATCCATTCTTACTGGTCGGTCAAAAGGTTTCTATTACGCAACGAACAATAAATCTTCTCAATCATCGAAGTAAAGTATTATTGCGATACGGATTAAATAAACTTCTGAATCGGAATAAAAGTGAATAGGCTACCAGTATAGTCAGAATTTTATCATTGAGTCATCGCGGTAAATTAACCCGAAACGTGTAAGGTATTTGCGAGTATCTGTGTTTGTTTCAGTATTCAGTGATCGGTAGTGAAGTGGACATTTATATATTTTCCGGGGGCTGAACCAGAAGGTTTAGTCTCTGGGTGGATTGCTTCGTTTGAGAATTGAATGGGGTTGTAACCCCCCTACTATCCACTCTCTCCTTACCCCATCCTCCTCCTACTCTCCCCCACCCTTTCAGTTGTACTTCGGAATAGCAGGATTCGAACCTGCGGCCTCCATCACCCCAAGATGGCACGCTACCAAACTGCGCTATATCCCGCTACGGGAGAAATCGTTTATAAATACTTCATTTTACAGACTATACTACAGAATTACACGTATGATATGAGACTACTCTGGCAAGAAGTCTTAATGGATTGACGATTCATTATGGGCTATGCTATCATTATTATCTATAACAAGCCGCTGTGGTGGAACTGGTAGACACGCTGCTCTTAGGAAGCAGTGCTATTGCATCTCGGTTCAAATCCGAGTAGCGGCACGCTATTCATGGGTATTAGACTCAAACTTTCATAACCTAGGTTCAGGTGTGCAAATTTTATTTATTTATGTAAAGGTACGACCCTAGCCTTCCGATTAATATCTCAAAAATATTCATAGATTACCCAATGTGATTGAATCGATGCATTATGATACGTATCAACATAGAACATATACTTGTACATACCTCTCTCTTCTCCCTTTCAATCAGTGCCATATTCTATTGGGGTAATCTCCTGTGCAGGAACAAGAACCTGAGGAGTCTGGGTAAAATAAGTTTTGCAATTGCTCTTGCTTGTACAACAATATCTTTGATGATTCGATGGTTCCACTTGAAACATTTACCTTTGAGTAATTCATATGAATCTCTCATGTTCCTTTCCTGGAGTGTATCTTTGCTCAATATATTATTGGGTCACAGAGACGAAAATGTTTGGGTAGGTGCAATCATAGCCCCGAGTGCCATGCTAACCCAAGGTTTTGCCACTCTGGGTCTCCCCGAGGAGATGCAGACTTCTACATTATTAGTACCCGCCTTGCAATCTCATTGGTTAATGATGCATGTGAGTATGATGTTATTGAGTTATGCAACCATATTATGCGGATCCTTATCAGCAATAACTTTATTATTAGTCATTACATACGATCCATCCGCAAATCCTTCTAGTCCTAAAAACTTATGTATAAGTTACTTGCTACCTGGTAATAAAAAATATTCGTACATGCGAATAGCGGATTCTTTTAATAACTTTTTCTATTTGGTATCCATGAATCATCGTAGGGAGATTTTTATACAGAAATTGGATCATTGGAGCCATCGCATCATTAGTTTGGGCTTCCCCTTGCTAACCATAGGTATCTCATCCGGAGCGGTGTGGGCTAATGAAGCATGGGGATCTTATTGGAGTTGGGATCCAAAAGAAACTTGGGCATTTATTACATGGCTTATCTATGCGATTTATTCGCATACTAGGGTGACAAGGGGTTGGCGAGGAGAAAAATCTGCAACTGTAGCCGTTTCAGGATTTTTATCAATCTGGATTTGTTACTTAGGAGTAAATTTGTTGGGAGTAGGATTGCATAGTTATGGTTGGTTAATCTGATTCGATTGTTCGTCTGGTACCAAATAATTCTCTATACATAAGTGCAAAATAACTTTTTTAGAATCAAATGATATAGATATATAGATATATATATATATATATCTATATATCTATATATAAAGATTTGTATTTGATTTAATTATATTGATATGAAATAGATTCTACCTTGCTCTTCCATAAAGATAACACTAGATTAGGATAGATACCAATACCAATTATTGGTAATAAGAGACAAACCATAATAAATGTTTCCCTTGGTCCAATATCTATTAGATATGATACCCAAACGTTGGAAATTCTATATCCATAAAACATTTGACGTAGCATGGATAACAAATAGATGGGAGTTAGTACTGTTCCAATTGCTCCTGTTGCTACAACAAATCCCTCTAAGACGGAAGAATAATAATTATTGGTGATTACTCCCAGGAATACCATTGATTCTGCTACGAAACCACTCGTACCTGGTAATGCAAGAGATGCCAGTGAGAAAAAACTAAACATAACAAAAAGTTTGGGCATCGGTATAGCCAATCCTCCCAGATTATTGAGTAGGAGGGTGCGTGTTCTATCATAACTTGTTCCCGCTAAGAAAAATAGTGCTGCACCAATCAATCCATGGGAAATCATTTGTAACATGGCTCCATTAAGACCCATGCTTGTTATGGAACCGATTCCAATCGTAACAAAGCCCATGTGGGAAACCGAAGAGTAAGCTATCCTTCTCTTCAAATTGCGCTGACTGAAAGAGATTAAGGATGCATAAAGAATCTGGATTGCTCCTATTGTTACCAACCATGGAGAGAAAATGGAATGAGCATGGGGTAATAATTCCATATTTATTCGAATTAGACCGTAACCCCCCATTTTAAGAAGAATCCCAGCTAAGAGCATACATGTACTATAATGTGCTTCGCCATGGGTATCCGGTAACCAAGTATGAAAGGGATATATTGGTAATTTCACAGCATAGGTTATCAAGAAACCCAGATATAGTATTATTTCCAGTGTTATGGGATATGATTTCTTAGCCAATATTTGAATATCAAATGATGTTTCGTAAGATCCATAGAGACCCATTGTCAATGATGCTAACAAAAGAAATAGGGAACCACCCGCAGTGTACAAAAGAAACTTTGTAGCTGAGTATATGCGTCTCTTACCACCCCAAATTGATAGAAGTAGATAAATTGGAATTAATTCTAATTCCCACATTAAGAAGAAAAGTAAGAGATCTTGAGAAGCAAATAATCCTATCTGACCACTATACATTGCTAACATCGAGAAATGAAATAGGCGCGTATTTCGTGTAACTGGCCACGCTGCTAGAATTGCTGGAGTAGTAACGAATCCTGTTAGTAGAATGAGACTCATGGATAGTCCATCAACCCCTAATCTCCAATGAAAATTAGTAATACCTATCCAAACATAATCTTCCAATAATTGGATTGATTCATCTTTGATGCGGAATTGACAGGAAAATACATAGGTTATGAGTAGGAATTCCAAGAGGCAGATACCCAAGGCATACCATCGAATGATTCTGTTGTTTGCAGACGGGAGAAATGGGATTGATGAGCCCGCAGGTGTAGGTAGAAGAACAATTATTGTCAACCAAGGTAAATTACTCGTGATAGATATGGGGATACTTTAAATACAAGAACCCATACTAAATTTGTTAAGTATGGGTCTTTTCAATCGATCCGAGACATCAAAAGATTATTAAATAGATTTGTGTTGAAACAATTAGTAAGCCAGACCCATACTGCGAGTCGTTTCGGGTCCCAAATAGACACGTACACTCAAAAAGTCTGTTGGGCAGGCGGATTCACATCTTTTACAACCGACACAATCCTCTGTTCTAGGAGCAGAAGCAATTTGATTTGCTTTACATCCATCCCAAGGTATCATTTCTAAGACATCTGTGGGACAGGCTCTTACGCATTGAGTGCAACCAATACATGTATCATAAATTTTTACTGAATGTGCCATTTATGCCACGCCCCCGGTTTATTTTTCATATCATGGTTATATATTCAGAATCGGACTACTATTAATCACCATTTTAACAGATTGAACTGGTCAATACGAGTCGATCCCCGATTGCGATGTGTAGCTAAAACAATACCTAATCCGATGGCTGCTTCTGAGGCTCCAATAGCTACAACAAAAAGAGAAAATACCTCACCCTTTATTTGTTGCATATCGAAGTAATTGGAGAATGTTACGAGATTTATATTAACTGCATTTAGTACTAATTCGAGGCACATGAGTGCTCTAACCATGTTACGGCTTGTTACTAATCCGTAGAATCCGGCACAGAATAGATAAGCACCTAAGATAAGTACTTGTTCGAGCATGAGAATCTAACTCCTTAAAAATCGGATACATTTAATTTTGAACAAATACATTTTAATATCATTCAGAATGGGTAGAAATCATCTTCGGATCGTGAAGCCCCATCATCTGGTACCTCGATGAAAGTGTCCCGGCGAGCTATATCAATAGCTCCTACCAGGGCAATTAAGAGAAGTACAGAGAGAAGCTCGAATGGAAGTGAGAAATAGGTCAATAATTGGTATCCGATACGCCGGACACTGCTCAATGCGGATTGCTCCATAATCTCATTCGATCGTTCGATCCGATAAATATCAGACCATGATGTATCTAGAATCATTATGATCAACAAGAAAAATAGGATTGTACAGATTGATAAGATGATACTGTCCCCTACAGTTCGTGGCGAATAAAAATTTTCATCCTGTGAATTTCTGGTTGACATCACGGCGAAGGCGATCGAAACATTTACAGCTCCTACATAGATTGATACTTGTGCAGCAGCTACAAAATCTGCGTTCAGTATGAGATACGGGAGGGATATGAGAATAAAGACAAATCCTAATAGGAAAACGGAATGAACTGTATTCGTGAGTAGTACCACTCCCGAACTTCCCAATACGATACCCGATTCCACAACTGCCAGAAGAACCTTTTTCATTGATTCAGAGAAGTCCATTACTCGCACTGATTCTAATATCCTTCCTATATCACAGTCCCATCATTAGAAATATACTCTCCGTATCTGGTATCCCTCCCAGCGTATGGGAGGGGCGTTCCTACCGAATAGTAATATCCCTCAACAATAAATAGAATATCTTTTCCTTCAATTATGGATAACACTTTTTGAATCAATATGTCCTTCTATGAAACCCTTGGACAAAGAAACTAGATTCGGAATAGATTGAATTGTTTCATCTCGAGCTATTGGTATGGGTAAACGTCCCAGAGCAATTTGATCATAATTTAACTCATGACGATCATAAGTTGAAAGTTCATATTCCTCAGTCATGGACAAACAATTTGTGGGGCAATACTCGACGCAATTTCCACAGAAAATGCAAACTCCGAAATCAATAGTATAACTTTTTAATTGTTTCTTACCCACGTTTCTCCTGAACTCCCAATCCACGACGGGCAGATTGATCGGACACACTCGAACGCATACTTCGCAAGCAATGCATTTATCAAATTCAAAGTGGATTCGTCCGCGAAAACGTTCCGATGGAATCAATTTCTCATAAGGATACTGAACAGTCGTGGGTAAGCGATTCATATGATCCAAGGTGATTGTGAAACCTTGACCAATGTACCTTGCAGCTTCTACTGCTCGTTTACCATAATTCAAAAGTCCATCAACCATAGGAAGCATAGGTCAAATTATTTAATTTACTTTTTTTCTTATTCCAATCCGAATGTATATAGGACTGAGTGTCTCATTTCAGTGATAAGAGTTGAAACGAAGCCGTCAACAATAAGTTACCGAGAGCAATGGGTAGGAGAAATTTCCAACCAAGTTCCAGTAACTGATCCATCCGTACCCTGGGTAATGTCCATCTTGCGGCAATGGAAAAGAATGGGAATAAAAAAGCTTTGGCTGAGGTAATAGTAATGCTCTTTAGAGTATCAAATACCTGTAGAGTAGTTATGTAGGAATCCCAATCGACGGGATCTGGCACTGGCAACCACGGTAGCGAGAGATCCCACCCCCCCAAGTAAAGTACTGTTGCAAATAATGAAGAGACTAAGAGGTTCAGGTAGGAACCAATGTAGAATAAGCCGAATCTGATACCCGAGTATTCAGTCTGATAACCCGCTACCAATTCCTCCTCGGCCTCGGGTAAATCAAAGGGTAATCTTTCACATTCTGCTGGGGAGGAAACGAGGAAAGCTATGAAACCTATGGGTTGACGCCACAAATTCCATCCCAGAATACCATATTTGGACTGTGCTTCAACAATCTCAACTGTACTTAGACTATTGGATAAGCATAGTCGATGGGAACGAAACTGTTCCTACCTCTACTACAAAACCGTACATGGAACTTTAGCTTCATACGGCTCCTCGATGGTTATTGTAAGAACAATATCTATTAATTAGACCCGACAATGATTGTGAAGCAAATTCTTATTAACCAACGAGATTCTGTCAGCTCTATTGCTAAAAAGCTTCTGAATCTATCTCAACCTTTTCAGTCGTCAACAAATCTCTTTCAGATCTGGTTCATACTAGGAACGAACCTGATTTTATCATCCATGAGTCAAAAACTGTTAAAAGGATTACTTCGTTCCAGATAATCATTGTTCAGGTAGATAGGGATATACTTGAAATCGGGATCTTAGGGAAGTACTACTCAGTAATCTCTACCAATCCCAAGCCCCACTTGACCCAACAATCCTTCGCGTATCTTCGTGTTCCTAACCATCTAACCCTGCTAGATTTAGGATATGGGATCATTACATTCATACCTATCCTTTGCACCCGCTGCTAGGTTCCGATCAATGAATGATACCGTACCCAGGATACACAGCTTCTGCCGGTTGTGCATGCTTTCACTCCTGTACACAGAGGATGGGACTCGATCCTGTTACTGCAGTAAGCTGTTTGATCTCACCCATATGACTATCAAGTTATTCGCTTGGGGAAATAAAGGAATCATAAGATACTTATTCCTTACGAAAAGACTGACCCATCCCCCAATAGGAGGTTACTCTCGGGAGGGAAGGGAATTTAGAAGAAAAATCAAAATATTTCTTTTGCCTTCTATCAACGAATCGCACGTAGAGATATCGATAATACACAAAGTGCTAAGGGAGTTTCGTAACTTATAGATTGAGCAGCGGCTCTAAGACCGCCCAAGAAGGAATATTTATTATTAGAACCATATCCTGCCATGAGAATACCTAGAGGAGCGATACTTGATACAGCAATCCAGAAAAAAATACCTATACCCAGATCGGATATAATTATATGTTCCCCGAAAGGGATTGTGAAGCAACTTAAAAAAATGGGTATAGCAACCACGGCTGGCCCGGTCCTGAATAACCAAGTATCTCCTCCAGCTGGAACAATATCTTCTTTCAACAGAAGCTTCGTTCCATCCGCCAGGGCTTGGAGAATGCCCAAAGGACCGGCATGTTCCGGTCCGATACGCTGCTGCATCCCCGCCGATATCTTTCTCTCGAGCCACACAATTGCTAATACTCCCATTGTAACTCCCAGTAAAAGAGTCAGAATGGATATTACTATCCAAAACAAATCAATCAAATAGTTTTGAAATTCAAAAGAATTGATCAAATCGGCGGTTCGTTCCTTAAAATACGTGGTAGCAATTATCGTTTTAACGATCGACCTCTCCCATAATAATATCTATACTGCCTAATATTGGCATAATATCCGCTAATTTCATACCTTTAACCAATTGTGTAAGTATTTGCAGATTAATAAAACCGGGTGGACGTATCTTCCATCTCCAAGGAAAGGCACTGCCATCACCAATCAAAAAAATGCCTAATTCTCCCTTAGGAGCTTCTACTCTTGCATAGAATTCTTGTTTGGGTAACCTAGAAGTGGGTGAAGGTTTTTTACCAATGAATTGATAATCAAAATCATTCCATTCCGAATCTTTTCCTTCATTAGGTCGTCGAGCTTCTGAATTTTCGTATGGACCTCCTGGAAGAACTTCTAAAGCTTGTTGAACAATCTTTACGGATTCTCTCATCTCTCCGATTCGTACTACATAACGAGCCAATGAGTCTCCTTCCCTTTGCCATTGAATTTGCCAATCCAATTCGTCGTAACATTCGTAATGATCTACTTTACGAAGATCCCATTGAACTCCGGAAGCTCGTGACATAGGTCCCGATAAACCCCAATTTATTGCTTCTCCCCTACTTATAACACCTATGCCCTCCACTCGTTTCAGAAATATTGGGTTATTCGTGATGAGTCGATCGTACTCATCAATCTTTGGAAGGAAATAATCACAGAAATCCATACATTTATCCACCCAACCATAAGGTGAATCCGCGGCTACTCCTCCGATGCGAAAATAGTTATGCATCATTCGCATACCTGTAGCAGATTCGAATGGATCGTATACCAGTTCCCTCTCTCTAAATATGTGAAAAAAAGGAGTTTGTGCACCAATATCAGCCATGAAGGGTCCAAGCCACAATAGATGAGAAGCTATGCGGCTCAATTCTAACATGATCATTCTTATATAACTAGCTCTTCGAGGTATTCTAATATTGGCCAATCCTTCTGGTCCGTTCACTGTTATAGCTTCCGTAAACATCGTAGCTAAATAATCCCATCGTGTTACATAGGGGAGATACTGTACAATTGTTCTGTTCTCAGCAATCTTTTCCATACCCCGATGCAAATAACCCAGAACGGGTTCACAATCTATAACATTTTCACCATCCAGGGTAATAATAAGTCTAAGAACACCATGCATTGATGGATGATGGGGACCCATACTCACCATCATGGGATCCTTATTCACAATAGGTATGGCCATTTGAGTCAAAATCTATCTCCTTGTTTCACAGAACATTCTAAGTGTATCCAACCCTTACTAGGGTCAATGGAATAACTTGATGGATGACCCAAATCTAAAGATTCATTCACCTAATTAATGATTTACGAATACCCAATTGATTTATTGAGTTCTGATAACGAATTAGATCGTTCTTGGCTAAATAAGCTAAGAGTCGCTTGCGTTTTCCCAGTATTTTCCGTAATCCCCTCCGAGAAGAATAATCTTTGGAATGTTGCTCCAGATGAAGCGTAAGCCTCAAAACTTTGTTCGTTAAATGATATACCTGAAACTCAACGGATCCTTTTGTGGATATTAACGACGAATAAGAGGTTCTTTTTGTATACGTATGAAATAATTGCTGTTATATGATATAATATAATTTTTTTTTTTATAGAATTTGAATGGATCTCAGAAAAGAAGGGAAGAAAACAAAGTTTTACTAATACCTTGAAATTGATGAATCATTCCCTCTCCGATTAATTGGAGAAAGAATGGTTCATCGATTTCGATCAAAAAGTTCCTATTACTTATAATCCAATTCGATCCAAGGGATACATGTGGATCCTCAGCATACTGGATCGACTTCCATTATTTGCACCAAACCAAGCTCTATCCATACAAGCTGTATCTTCCAAACGATGGAGAGGCCATAGGAAACGTCTCAAAATATGGGTTTTATCCACGGGCTTGAATTCTTGATATTCTTCTTCCATTCCCTCATCCCATTCATAAGTATTTGCATATTGTTCCTCCGGTAGAAGAGACCCTAGAATTCGTAATTCCCGACGACGTCTTGGAAGCATAATATCTTCGAGATTGTGCGAATCGGTGGAATCCATTTCTTTATCAATAGCTACTAATGATATACATTTATTGGATACATCTGCATCTATTCTTCCCTCAAACCTGGCCTTGAATTTAAGCAGAATACTCACCATTCTATGCATAAGCATCTGGTCATCCGCGAATCGTGACAAACGGTGTGCTGAAACGGTTAGTAATTGGTCTAAGAATTCATTCTTGGACTTGGTGAAAAATCTATTTAATGAATTTGCGTCTATACCTATCTCAGCACAAAATGAAATAATATCTTCCTCATTTTCCGTTATACTCGAAATAGATGTTAGATCTTTTATCCGTTGCATCCTTTTCTCCAATGCCTTAGATTCCCATGCCCACTGAAAAATATGGTAATGGCTCTCTCTTTCTCTCAAAAGTGAATCTTCCGATTCTATTTCTTTTACCTTATATTGGGTATTTGTACCCAAACTTCCTTTCATATAGGGACGGCTTCTCTCTTGCAAAACCGAAGTTTTGGGCACAAGTGTAGATTTGACTATCTCCACGTCCCTCGTTTCCGTGAGATCCGGAACTAACCATAGCATCAGATCAAGATCTATATTTTCATTCGATCGAGACCACAAGAATCTTCTTTTTCTGGCACTGTGGGTAGAACATTCACGTAGTTTCTGAATGTAATTACTAGGGGTAATATTTTTCTCTGTCTCAGATTGTCGCACTGACGATTTATCCGTATCCAAATCCGCTGGATAATTGATAAAATTATATGCTAGATCGTTGAGTCCGTAACGCTTATTCGCATTTTTCACCCGTTGTTTCAGTGAAGGATTTATCAAATATGTGGAATATTCAATTCCCTCTTTGACAAAATTATAATCTTCCTGCGTATTGATCCGATTATTATCTAAATTTAAATGTTGATTTAAACCGAGTTTCCATCTTTGTGGTGCTATTCCAGACCATATCTCTGAAGGTGGATTATATCTCTTAAGATGATTTAGCCACTTGTTCCAGTTCCTCCCATTCAAAATCTCGATAAGTCCCTGCGCTTCTGGAGAAAAATCAATATGGATATTGGATAAGTTATACTTGCTCACTTTTCGATCCATCGATTGTTGGATTCTAAGCTCACTATTTACGAATAATTCCCAATCCCATTCCTTCGAGTATCGTGTCAAAGTAAGTAGATCTAACCCTATTTCTCTTCTCGTACACCACACTCTATGAAGCACATACGCCTGAGAAATCAGAGGTACATTCTGATTATGCTCAGTCCGCAGATCCTGTGCATTTCCAGTAATAATAATCGAAGATTCAAATTTCTCACTAAGAACTCTGTAAAAATCTTGAATTGATTTCACAACTAGTTGGATATTGGACCAAACGAGGTTAATGAAACATCGTATAATACCTCGATAGATTCCGTTACATGAAATCCTCACTAATTCATACCATTCCTGAATCGATTCTACAATGACTCTATGAATCTCTAGTAATTCCTGTTGAATTTTAATGAATCGTTTTTTCCATACCAAATGTGCAATAGAATATTCACGATTCTTCTCACTGAGTCTCAGATGCTTCTCTATCTTATCAAGGTAAGATTTTTTAACTGTCTGTTCAGTCTTATAAATTATCGAGTTTGCAATGTTATCACCAGAATCTTGGCTAATAAATATAATGTTATGTCCAGCTTCGTTTGGTAATGAACCTATTGCGGAACCATAAACTTTATATATTTCTGAATATTGATCCGTGTTTTGATTCGTATCAGAAAAATCTCTTGTCGATTTGATATATTGAGTATCCATACCCAGAACACTGTTCAACTTGTTGGTAGTAATGGAATCCTTTCTTGTTGAAACAGTTCCAGGAAACACATCATATATGCGTGTGATTCTTGATAAAATATTTTTTCTTATTAATTCTATAAATTCTTTACCAATAGGTTCCCAAAAAGAAGGTTGTTTCTTTGCACCACCGAAAGGTAGATCAGTTTGATATCCCCAAATTGTTAGATAACTAAAATTTACCTTTTCTCGTTTTTCGAGGGTTGATAAATCCCTATTTAGCTCCTTCCCATTTCTGGAAAGATCATTACTATATTCTTCTCGACTAGTGTGCCACGGTTTTAGATGAAAGGGATATAGAATCTTTATCTGAAGACCCTCTCTGAACCAGCGACCAGGTAAGTGTGTTTCAGAGAATTCGATACCGTCATAGGTACATTTTACATGTTTTTCTCGATTCCAGTCGGACCAATCCTCATTCCATTCGGAAGATTGTAATAGTAATAGACGCCCAATATTTTTTCCTAGTATCAGTATGGGTAACTTCACATATTTTCTAAGGTTTGATTGGATAATTAGTAAAATACTCCTTCCGCTTTGAATGAATGAAGAATCCAATCTAGCTGCTATTGCTAAACGATCAGCCTTTGATCTTTTCCTTCCCAAAGGACGAAAATTTAATTTCTTTTTAGTACCCATGGTACCCTTTGCACTTTCCTTTGCACCTAATCTACTAGGGGAGACTAAAAATGGGATTTCCATAATCCTCAGAAAGTAAGGGGAATGCGTTCCCGATTGGAGCATCTTCCACACCACGGTTTTACGTCTCCTCGCGCGCATGGAACCTTTCACTAGTCTGCGACGAAAATCCGAATGTTTTGAAAAACGCTTCACAATTTTTCTTGTTTTCAATCTCGTTTTCGCAAGGCTAAATCCCAAATTTTTCATTTTCCTCTGACGAGTATCGGTATTTGTATTGACAGCATCGATTCTATTGAATCTAAGTGCCGAATTGTATCGAGGTAGTATTTTTTGCATCTCCTCGATACGAGGAATTGAAGACACTGATTCTCCCATGCGGGAAGACACATCCTCCGATCCTGCGGAAACGTTTGATTCATCCGAGTTATTCACAAGTGGATTAGTAAAATTGGGTATGATCAAATCTAAAGGACCTCGTTCTAACTGACTAAAAAATAGCGTTTGTTCTAAGATGGGAAGCTTGGACACATATTCCCAAGTAATAAGAGATTCGTGTGTTCTTACCCCAGTAGAATCAAATTCATTGGATATTTCTTTGACTCTCGAATCTTCGGATCCTCTAACAATGGACATCAATATTTTTTTGGCACTAATCGGCATTGGATCCCAAGGTAGGGGAAACTTGTTACGTCGCGATCCTTTATACTTAGCAGACATCCAATCCTTTATTCGATTCTGGGTACGTTTACTATCCTTCTGTGCATAATTGTGTGTAGATTTTTTTACAACATTAATTGGATCAGCCAATAGCCAGGGTGATTTTGAATTTGTTGTCTCCGCACGGGATGACCCATTAAGAAAAGGATCATAAATCTTGACTAAGATTTTATTTTCATTATTGGAGAGTCCAATTAATTTTTCCATCGATGTTTGAACGGTTGATCTAGTTCCGACAGATCTGATTCGATCCTTAAATTCATTTATTAAAGCATTTCTCTTTCTCTTTTTGGTATCGATCCATTCCTTGGAACAATCATCTACTGATGCAGATGTATCTAAGGCATCAATTGAAGCATATAATTGTTTCTTAGATATGGACAAACTTGGTAAGGCTGTAAAGGATACTCTCCATTCACCACTGGTTATACACTTATCGAAAAAATATTCGGATACTCGTTCCTTCACGAACCCGTTTCGACTGAACCTGCTATTCTCAATATATCGTAACGGTCGATTCCATCTGTACTGATCAAAAAACGAAGTAGGCCATGGTTTGTTAAGCCATAAAAATTCATCCTGCAAATTTTTATTCTTGAGAGACTTATTTTGCAGTATGATTCCATCAGTAAATTTTTTTGTGACGAGAGGAACTGGGAATCTACCTAGGTACATGAATAGGATTATTGAAATAGTAATACTAAAAGTTCAATGTAGAATACGCTTTATCGATGCATAAAGTACGGGTGAATCGCGCTCTATGCGAACCAAAAGGATTTTGGTCAGATTTATGAATAGAATGTTTCCCCCTGCCCAACCCAAGAGACTACTCATCAAAAAGAATACATTACTGCTGTGTCGGAAATGGAAAGGATTGAAGATTCTTGCTGGTACGGGACTGGGTAGAAGGCTGGAATTCAACAGTTGAAACATGAAACTATTTAAAAATCTATTAAAGATTCTTGGGTCGGTAATTGAATTAATGGGACGCAGAGTATTAAATTTGTAAAGATCCTTTGTTTGATACCAATGAAATAACATAAACGGTATAACTGTAAGAGTTATTGCATGAGGTTTCATCACCATCGCGTAGAGCGGTGAACAGTACATCGATAGAACAATTATAGTTTGTCCTATAATTGAACCTGTTATGGATACTGTACCACCAAGATCACCTTCCAAAAGGAAGGATCTTATGGACAATATTTGGGAAACGCCTATGGGTAATGTGGTGAGGAATCCGTAATATAATCCAAATAGTACGAATGGACCAGCTGCATTTACCCATGCCAATACGAGAACCTGTAATTGGGAGCAGAGCAATCCAAAACTTTCGAATGTTATCATAACTCACCTGAAATCATCAATTTGGTTCAACTCAATTATATTATGTTTATTTAACAGTCTTATGGAGTAGTATTTGTCGCGAGATCTATCGATGATCCTCCTAATCATAACGAGAATATCCTCTGATTAGGAACGGACCATTCCTAGACTTTGTTTAAACAGACAGAATGTTACTGATGGAGTACATGCATCGGAAGGGGAAAAAAAAAAAGAGCAAAAATTTTTGTCTATACAGACAGGTTCGTCCAACTCAGACTTCTCAAATTATCGTTGCGGCGCAAAGGACGTGTAACAAGTTCGAGTAAATCTTTCACATTAGTAAACCCATGGATCTGGGCGAAAGTAGATTCAACTGACCATTTTGTATTAATACCCCTCGCTTCTGACGGATTAGCATGGGCCATTCCAGTAATGGCTAGATCGGGTTCTAATTCACGCATACGTTGCATCTGATTATAATTGTCCGGTTTTTCCACAATACGCGGCATCGGTATGCCCATTTTATTACATGTACTTTGTAAAAGTGCTAATTCACTAGCCTGGTATCGTTCATCTATGTATGGGATACCTATCTCATAAACGATCATTCCACATCTTATTAAAAACCTTGCTAGAGATATTTCTAAAAGGTTATCTCCCACAAAATAAACAGATTTTCCGCGCAATAACTCGGTATAATCTCTCAAGTTATTCCATATTTGGTTCTCTCTCTCCTCCAGACCCACAGGTTGAATATCAAAAACGTTGCATATTTTCTCGATCCAGGCACGCGTTCCGTCGGGACCGATGGGAAAAGGTGCTCCGATCAATTCGCATCTTCTTCGACGCATCAAAGTCGTCGCCGTACGACTCAGGAAGGGATTGACACCACAAACAAAGACCCCTTCTCCTAGAGAGGGAAGTTCGGTATATCGCTGAGCAGGAAGCCATCCCGAAACTCGAATGGACTGACGTTTCAATTCCGAGTTAAGCTGAGAAGCCACAGTTGAAGGTAACGAACCAAAAAGAACTAGGGGAGGATGATTGTTCGATACACCTTTCCAGGAATCTTTTTCCATTCGCCCCTTCGGACCAGGCGTGAACAATCCATTGTTGTTACTGAATCGACTACTGCTCGTAACTTCGTATTCCGGGCAACGATATGTCATAGCAGCTAATACAGTGTCTTCTCCTTGGGTAAAGGCGTAATCTGATCCATTTGCTCTTGCTACTACGATTGGTACTCCGATCTCTGATTCCAATTTTGGTGCTATACCCTCCAAATCCATTTTTATTATTTCTGTGGTGCATGTACCGATCCATACAATAACACTAGGATTTCTATCCCTTCTTATCCGGAGGCAAAGCCTTCTTAACTCTTCATAATCGTTCAATTTGGCTGAAATATCTCCTTCCTCCAGCTCGGCCATTGCATAACGAGGTTCTGCAAAAATCATAACCCCAAGAGCATTCTGTAAGAAATAACCGCATGTTTTTGTACCTATTACTAAGAAAAAGCTATCTTCAATTTTCTGGTACAACCAGGCTACGCAACTGATAGGACAGAAAGTATGATAATTACCCGTTTCGCATTCGAAAATGGGAGTTTCAACTGTCTTTATTGACATCATAAATTTTTCCTTTATGAGGAGATTTTGGTATCAGAGACCATATCTTAAAATTGAACCCAAAACTGCGGTATCGAATCATAACAAAATCAGGTGAAGGATTTGAAACATAAGCTTGTTCCTCCTTCTCATCGGAATTCAAGTAGAAATCGGAGAGTAGACTGAATAATTCTCGATCCGGAATTTCTTTAGGTACTATTCCTTCCGGCTGGGATAGTATCTGATCTGCTATGTTCAGATAGAAGTCGCAAACGTAATTAAGAGTGGTTTGGGATTCAGCCATTTCAAATAAAGTTTTGCCTTTCACTCTAGATACTCGTATATCTTCAATTAGAGGTAGTACCTCAAGTACAGGCATCGGACAAGCCTCTACGTATTTATCAATAAGATCTCTTTTGGAGGTTCGATTACCTACTAGACCCGCTAATCGTAATGGATGTGTATGGGCTTTTTCTCTGACAGAAGCGGCGATACGATTAGCTGCGAATAAAGCATCAAATCCATTATCCGTAATTACAATGCAGTAATCCGCATAATTCAATGGAGCAGCAAACCCTCCACATACCACGTCCCCCAGTACATCGAATAGAATAACATCATATTCATGAAAAGCATTTAATTCCTTCAACAGTTTAACGGTTTCTCCCACCACGTATCCCCCGCATCCAGCTCCCGCAGGTGGTCCTCCCGCTTCCACACAGTCAACCCCTCCATAACCCTTGTAAATCACATCTTCGGGCCAAACATTCTCATAATGATAATCCCTTGCCTGTAGCGTATCTATTATTGTAGGTATGAGAAATCCGGTGAGAGTGAATGTGCTATCATGTTTAGGATCACATCCGATCTGTAACACTCGTTTCCCACGTCTCGCTAAAGCAATCGAAATGTTACAACTGGTCGTTGATTTGCCAATCCCGCCTTTCCCGTAAACCGCTATTCTCACGTTACAAAACTCCCTTAAATTATAATTTCATCTTTCTATGGTTGGAAAAACCTTAGAAGCTTATTCTAACACACTTCGATGCAATCAGCCTCATTGTTATTACCAGGATAATACGTTTTCACAAATTTAGGGAGGAGTAGCACCTTGGTGGTAAAGGTGAAAAAATGTAAATGAAATATGGGGGAAGGGTAAAAGGAAGAGGAAGGAGAGGGATGGAAGAAAGGAGTAAATTTTAAGCTAAAGGGAGAAAGATTTTAAGTTAAAGGGGGAAAGAATAAAAAATGAAAAACGCGCATTTTCGCTAAAAGAATCTATCTATTTGACCGATGGGTTATTGATGGAATCGTTAATGCAATAGGGGCTTCAAGTATTTCCGGAGGGGAAGGCGCGAGATACGGCGGGGGGGGTCGAATATACTCTTATCTCACCGGATTGATCATTGGTCTCGCATTGTTACTAATCCTTGCACTACAAAATACTGGCACTTTCCAATACACTGCGTAGGTTTCCTCATCCCTCACCCGATTGGTGATTGACCAATGTGAACCTCGCTCGGGGGGAGAGATAGGGGACCAGTAGGTGGGATCGTGGTTATGGTCGATCCCCGGGGCTCTCCCCGGGAAAGTGGAGGAGATTGCCACTGCTACCCCTTTTCCCTATAATAAAGGATGGGACGTACGCGAAGTTCATGGGGTTTCAAAGAATACTTTGGATCTTCAAACAATGATTGTGGTGCGGTTCAAAGAATCTTCAAATGTATATGGGCTCTTCGCATTTTTCCTCGGTAGCTCAGCGGTAGAGCAGTCGGCTGTTAACCGATGGGTCGTAGGTTCGAATCCTATCCGGGGAGGCCCTATCCACATATTTATGGAGGCTCGCAAAGTTTCTCCCTTATTGGACCACACCGCCCAGAAGTGGTATAATCTTAATCCCTATTGAGTGGCTCTCCCTCCGATGCCACTGCAGATTCTGAATGGAATGAGAGCTTCTGCTCGCTCAACCCGTTACTAGCCGGTAAGACTGTCCTCGGGAATTAAAAGAATTGCGAGAGTTAGAAGAAATAGGTACTGGTTCCGGGCGTACTGTACAAAAAAGTCGAGTCATGTATCATCCCATTCCGTCGAGCTTCGTGTCCGCGCTCCCAATCATAATTCTTGTCGCCTCTTTCCTATCAGGTACCTTCGGAGCTGATTGTGGGCGAGGAGGGATTCGAACCCCCGACACCGTGGTTCGTAGCCACGTGCTCTGATCCTCTGAGCTACAGGCCCCGCCTCCACTGGATCCCAGGAGATCCCTCCAGGAGCTTTGGTAGATTATTGCGCTTCTATGAAACATAGGGTGGGATACCCCGATGGATCTCGAGGAACCAAGATGACTCTGAGAGATTTTGCTTATTCCCTGACGGATCATTGGTTGGACAGGATTCTACTGTGCAACCATCGGGAATCAAGTGATACAAGATGACCATCCAATTGGTTTCATCGGGGCAAGAGTTTCAGGTTCCGTTAGTAGGAAAGTATGGGCTC